AAGGGTGAATAAGTCCGTTTATTTACATATTTACACATTTATTGAATTTTTTAATAAATATTTATTAAAAAAATACTTATATTAAAACATATACTTATATATTACTTATTTAAGTATATACTCACTTAGGTATACTTAGTATAATATAATAATTATATAAATATAATTATTATATATGAATTATAAGATATCTTTATAACAATATAAGGTTAAAATAAAAATATTAATATAAAACAATAAATAAAAATAACAGGTACAAATATTAAATCGAGGTACCCATTCAATGATAACTCTCAACAACTTTCCCTCCATTTTTGTGCCTTTAGTAGGCTTAGTATTTCCGGCAATTGCAATGGTTTCTTTATCTCTTCATGTTCAAAAAAACAAGATTTTTTAGATACTATAGGGACAAATCTTATCCATTTTTTTTTTTTTTTTTCAAAACGGACTTGGATCATAACACCCATATCTATTTAGTAGAATATGGTATAACATGTTGCTTCTTTCGAGCATAAGCTCTTATGTATGTGTAAACATGATATAGGGGTAAATTAATTTTTCAAATGGATCGGCATCGGGGATAATTTCGGAAACGTAAAGTCAATATATCTATATATATGTGGATAGCTATAGGAAATCGTATGAAAGAGATATTATTATTTTAGTTTCGATCTAAGCAATTCGATGAATTATTCTTAAAGGTTCACATCATAGTAGTGCTGGTTGATGAAAGTTACTTCGGAAACAAAAAAAGTAAAATCCAATTTCTTTTTGTTATTTTTCCAATTCCAATAAAATGCAACTAGGTCTAGTGAGAATATGAGTTGGCGATCAGAACGTATATGGATAGAACTTATAGCGGGATCTCGAAAAATAAGTAATTTCGGCTGGGCCCTTATTCTTTTTTTAGGTTCATTAGGATTTGTATTGGTTGGAACCTCCAGTTATTTTGGTAGGAATTTTATATCTTTATTTCCTTCTCAGCAAATCCATTTTTTTCCACAAGGGATCGTGATGTCTTTCTATGGGATCGCGGGTCTTTTTATTAGTTCCTACTTGTGGTGCACAATTTCGTGGAATGTAGGTAGTGGTTATGATCGATTCGATATAAAAGAGGGCATAGTGTGTATTTTTCGTTGGGGATTCCCTGGAAAAAACCGTCGCATATTCCTCCGATTCCTTATGAAAGACATTCAGTCCATCAGAATAGAAAATAAAGAGGGTCTTTTTGCTCGTCGGGTCCTTTATATGGAAATCAGAGGCCAGGGGTCCATTCCCTTGACGCGTACTGATGAGAATTTGACTCCACGAGAAATTGAGCAAAAAGCTGCTGAATTGGCCTATTTCTTGCGCGTACCAATTGAAGTATTTTGAAAAAATAAACTGAAGAATTAATACTTTGCAAGAGGGAAAAAACTCAAGAATCCTTTTTTTCTATACCATAAGTTAACGGAAGTTGCTTATTCGAGCCAAAGTAAACGTATCCGAAACAACCCTAAAACGAAAATTTTTGTGTCCATAATTTTTTTCAAAATATAAAATATTTTTTTTAATAGAACAGGAGTTCTTTCGTCTCGAAATCCTACTAATATTAATTTAATTTGAAGTGGGCTCTTTTTTATTCTATTTCTGTATTCTTTCTAGATTCAAGGACTAACCACTATACTGCATCACAAATAAAAACTCCGAAATAGATTAATGGGCTAGATGACTTGGAATATAACTTATGCTTGATAGAAATATTAGTATCATATAGAGTCGACGCATGGGGTGAGTTCATTAAAACTTCAAAAATTCACAGACGAAAAAATGGCAAAAAAGAAAGTATTCATTTCCCTTCTATATCTTGCATCTATAGTATTTTTGCCTTGGTGGATCTCTCTCTCATTTCAAAAAAGTCTGGAATCTTGGATTACTAATTGGTGGAATATTAGACAATCCGAAATTTTTTTGAATGATATTCAAGAAAAGAGTATTCTAAAAAAATTCATAGACTTAGAGGAACTCCTTCGTTTGGAGGAAATGATAAAGGAATACCCGGAAACACATTTACAAAAGCTTCGCGTTGAAATCTACAAAGAAACGATCCAATTGATCAAGATGCACAATGAGGATCGTATCCATACAATTTTACACTTCTCGACAAATATAATCTGTTTCGTTATTCTAAGTGGTTATTCTATTTTAGGTAATGAAGAACTTGTTATTCTTAACTCTTGGGTTCAAGAATTCCTATATAACTTAAGCGACACAATAAAAGCTTTTTCTATTCTTTTATTAACTGATTTATGTATAGGATTCCATTCGCCCCACGGTTGGGAATTAATGATTGGCTCTGTCTACAAAGATTTTGGATTTGCTCATAATGATCAAATTATATCCGGTCTTGTTTCTACTTTTCCAGTCATTTTAGATACAATTTTTAAATATTGGATCTTTCGTTATTTAAATCGTGTATCTCCTTCACTTGTAGTGATTTATCATTCAATGAACGACTGAA